AATAATTCAATCAGTTTTATCTTTTTTCCCACCTTCCTAAAGTATAGGCATTTCTACTATCATTAGAATTTTATGAAAGGTAACTATCTCGGTTTCATATATAAATTTATATAGAATCTTTGAAAAAGACTTTTCTTCATAAGAAGGAAAAGACTTACTATCTTTGGGATCTGATGCTACACCGCTGCTCAATACCTTAGGGGATCAACTCTATTACATAAGTTAATTCCTAATTTTTATCTCATGATATGAGATAAGTAAGCAGTTCTTATTGTATCGGCCCCCAACCTCACGAATTGATCTTTACGGTGCTTCCTCTTCAATTGGACCCTTTATCCATAGAATAAAGTATCTAGGCATACCTATTTCTTCATATTTTGACTTCTATAAAATGAAAATGAAGTTTATTTATTTACTACAGCTGATAAAAATCGTTGTTTTGGACGATACATATGTAGAAAGCCTATTTTTTTTTTTTATTTTTTCCTAGTATTTATTAACTTGCTCTTCCTTTTTATTTCTATAGTGGAGATAGTCGCGCGTAATGACAGATCACGGCCATATTATTAAAAGCTTGTGGTAAGAATGGGTTCCGCTCTAGTGCACGAAAATAATATTCCAAAGCTTTCGTATGTTCTCCATTCCTCGTGTGGATAAGTCCTATGTTATAGAGTATATAACTTCGATCATAGGGATCAATTTCTAGTCGCATAGCTTCATAATAATTCTGTAAAGCTTCTGCATAATTTCCTTCGGATTGAGCCGACATTCGTTACGGTCGTCTTTCGATTCAAAGAATCTCCGTTTCAGAACCGTACATGAGATTTTCATCTCATACGGCTCCTCCCTTATGTGCATAATGAGAATAATCTATTACATGAAATCAAAAAAGATTGAAATAGTCTCATTATAAACTGAGCGGGGCTGGTGTTTTTACAAGAAATAACTAGCCAACCTTCTTGTAAAAGATCTTTCCTTAACATCACAGGTGTTGGTACTAGATAAAAAAGGGTGACTCCAACAATTTCTTTGTCTTTAACGCCTCTGAATTTCTGGGAATTAGTCACTTCAACAGTCTTCGATGGTTATACGGGTATCCAAAATACGAACGAGATGGATGCTTGTTGTCCCAACCATTCTTGTTAGCCCCGATCCTGATAAGGAAAAGGTATAATTTATAACAAAGTTTTCGTGTTGTTGATTCCTAGGAGTAGTGCCTCTTCCTCTATGCCTCCTATTGGTACTAGTGGACTAAGTTTGACCTAACCCATAGGTTATAACCCCTCGCTCAATACTCTCGAATCGATAATTGAAGCATCTGAGGTTGCATTAATCGGGGATACACGACAGAAGGGCTTGCTTGTTTTATTTACAAACGAAACTTCACCTTCAACAAGCGTAGATTTATTTCAATAATTTTTTGTTCTTTTTTTTACCGTTCTCAGTCTTAGGAGAAAGACACATTATTCAGAATAAAAAGAAAAAAAAAAGAATCAAATCGCACCATCCCTGTAATAAGTGAATGCCTCTTTCTCTCCCGAAGTTGTCGGAATTATTCGTAATAAGATATTGGCTACAATTGAAAAGGTCTTATCAATAAAATTTCCATTTATTCGAGATCTAGACATAGGCAGAAATCCATTCTATAATTTCTTTTAATTAACTTTCGTGAGAAAAGAATCCCACAAAAAAAGGAATTGTACAGTACGAAATAACATAAAAACAGACTCATTAAAGAAGACCTTCTACTCAAATTGTTTTGACAGGAATCAATCAAAACTACGAAATATTTGAATTCGATTAGATTTCGTCCAAATGAAAATTATAGTCGTATAAGAATGAAGGGAAGTATTACGATTTCATCGCAGTTGAAGAATCAAAGAATTTCTCCTAAACAGATTGGGATAATTCGATAAGTTTTGATTGAATCATGATCTAAAGATGAAAATAGAATGAATAAACGTCCTTTTTGTGTTATGTGTATAACAAGTATACGCCGTATAATCAAATATAAAAAACCCTGGAGCGTTTCACGAATTTGGAATAAACCTAAACCTGTGGAGTGGCGTAAAGGTTTGTTGTTGAAAGATCTAAAACCTAAAATAAATTTTCGAATTTTTATGAAAATCTAATAATATTTTAAATAGAATCATAACGAAATCGAAAAGTATCCATTAAACATAGTCTAAAAGTCTAAAAAAATAGATCGACCCGTGTATTCGTTAGTGATTAAATCTGGTAGGAAAGAAAGGGTCGGGAGTACCATTTTCGCAAACATGAATAGATATATCTTTATTTATTATTTTTAAATTTTTTTTTTACAATCAATGACACAAAAAAAATTATTTATCCCCCGGCCTTGAGGGAAGGTTTATCTTTGCTGAAAAGTTTTTCTATTTTTATTTAGTTAAAATAGAGTGTACATACCTATTCAAAAATATAATAAAAATGATTCACTATTCACTTGGTTTCTGGACCGTAATCATTATGTAGGAGAGAT